TATAACCCCAAAAGAACTAGATTCCGTAAACAACATAGAGGAAGAATGAAGGGAATATCTTATCGAGGTAATCATATTTGTTTCGGTAAATATGCTCTTCAGGCACTTGAACCTGCTTGGATCACATCTAGACAAATCGAAGCAGGTCGACGAGCAATGACACGAAATGCGCGCCGTGGTGGAAAAATATGGGTCCGTATATTTCCAGACAAACCAGTTACAGTAAGACCGGCTGAAACACGTATGGGTTCTGGGAAAGGATCCCCCGAATATTGGGTAGCTGTTGTTAAACCAGGACGAATACTATATGAAATGGGTGGAGTAACCGAAAATATAGCTAAACGGGCTATTTTAATAGCAGCATCCAAAATGCCTATACGAACTCAATTTATTATTTCGGGATAAAAATGTAGAACCGACAGAAATGAGTCTTGGGGATGAAACAAAACCGCAGGTTTCTTTTTTTGGACAAACAATATTTCTTTTATTTTCTTCATCCTTTGCATTGAAAGAATAGACTAAAAATTTGATATGATTCAACCTCAGACCCATTTAAATGTAGCGGATAACAGCGGGGCTCGAGAATTGATGTGTATTCGAATCATAGGAGCTAGCAATCGTCGATATGCTCATATTGGTGACGTTATTGTTGCTGTGATCAAAGAAGCAGTACCAAATATGCCCCTAGAAAAATCAGAAGTAGTCAGAGCTGTAATTGTTCGTACCTGTAAAGAACTTAAACGTGACAGCGGTATGATAATACGATATGATGACAATGCTGCAGTTGTGATTGATCAAGAAGGAAATCCAAAAGGAACTCGAATTTTTGGTGCAATCCCCCGGGAATTGAGACAATTAAATTTTACTAAAATAGTTTCATTAGCTCCCGAAGTATTATAAAATAAAATGAGATCGTGATATCTTTGGGATATTTGAAAGAAATAGATTAAGAACTAGATTAATTCGTAGATTGTGTCTCACGCATATATCTTGAAAAATTCATATTCATAAACCAATAAAAAAACATGTTGATTATATCCAATTTTGAGGCACCAATAATTTTAGTTTATCATGGGTAGAGACACTATTGCTGAGATAATAACCTCTATACGAAATGCTGATATGGATAGAAAAAGAGTTGTTCGCATAGCATCTACTAATATTACCGAAAATATTGCTAAAATACTTTTCCGAGAAGGTTTTATCGAAAACGTCAGAAAACATCAAGAAAAAAACAAATATTTTTTGGTTTTAACCCTGCGACATAGAAGGAATAGGAAAAGACCCTATACAAATTTTTTAAATTTAAAACGGATCAGTCGACCCGGTCTACGAATCTATTCTAACTCTCAACGAATTCCTAGAATTTTAGGTGGGATGGGGATTGTAATTCTTTCTACTTCTCGAGGTATAATGACAGACCGGGAGGCTCGACTAGAAGGAATCGGCGGAGAAATTTTGTGTTATATATGGTAATCCTTTTAATATCCAAATGGGATCCGAAAACTCTTCCTATTTGTAAAAAAAAAAAGAAAGGGAATGAGTTGTCTAATATCGTTTCTCCTCCCTTAGTTGATACTTCAAGGGGGCTTGGCCTGGAATGAAAGAACAAAAGTGGATTCATGAAGGTTTAATTACGGAATCGCTTCCCAACGGCATGTTCCGGGTTCGGTTAGATAATGAAGATCTGATTCTAGGTTATGTTTCAGGAAAGATCCGACGTAGTTTTATACGGATACTGCCGGGAGATAAAGTCAAAATTGAAGTAAGTCGTTATGATTCAACCAGAGGACGTATAATTTATCGACTCCGAAACAAGGATTCGAAAGATTAGGTGGTTTTTATTCAATACGATTCGAGATGAAAAATTTCAATAAACTTATTTTCTACCAAGAAGTAGATTCAGAATTAAGATAAGGAATAACAAATATGAAAATAAGAGCTTCCGTTCGTAAAATTTGTGAAAAATGTCGACTAATCCGTAGACGAGGGCGCATTATAGTAATTTGTTCCAACCCGAGACATAAACAAAGACAAGGATAATTAAACTCACAAAAGGGCTCAACGTACAAATAAAGAATCTGTTTTTACATGAAATGGATATATCCATATATTTATGACTCATATTTATGAGATGATACAATATGGCAAAAGCTATACCGAGAACTGGTTCACGTAGGAATGTACGTATTGGTTCACGTAAGAGTGCACGTAGAATACCAAAGGGAGTTATTCATGTTCAAGCAAGTTTCAATAATACCATTGTCACGGTTACAGATGTACGGGGTCAGGTGATTTCCTGGTCCTCGGCCGGTACTTGTGGATTCAAGGGTACGAGAAGAGGGACACCCTTTGCCGCTCAAACTGCAGCAGCAAATGCTATTCGTACAGTAGTAGATCAGGGTATGCAACGAGCAGAAGTCATGATAAAAGGTCCCGGTCTCGGAAGAGACGCAGCATTACGAGCTATTCGTAGAAGTGGTATACTTCTAACTTTTGT